TTGCCTTTCGATTATCTTAGATTGATCGGAACAAATAGATGTACCAAAGAAATAGAATTGGGTACTATGTAGATATCAATTCCATATATGGAATTGGAATCTACATATATGAAGAGTATTGTAGATTGATCTATATTAAGCCCCTATCTTTATTATAGAGTACGACTTTATACACTACAATAACACTAATAGATAGTATATGGTAGAAATAAATATTCGTATATTTATTTCTACCATACTATCGGATCTCATAGAATACTGCTAATTCTAATCCGCTCATTTCATTTAAGACGCGAAATTGGAATCCTTTTCATTTTTTTCTTCAATCAACTCAGAAGTCAAGTTTTATTCAAATTAATTAATCATTTTGACTGATTGTTTTTACATAAATGATAAGTAGAAAAGCAGTAGGAACTAGAATGAACAGTGCAGTAGCAATAAATGCGAGAATATTTACTTCCATAATCTCATCGTTTTTTTACTTCGCAATAACTCGGGATTTAATCCCATAGAGATGAAAAATCTTTCGCCTGTAAATTCAATGGATGAATTACCTCTCGATCATATTGAATCGGGTCAATATCATGAATAACAATATCTGAGCTATCAAATCAATTCATCGTCGAGAATTGAATAGTATAACATAGGAAGATCTTTTATCCATACCGAATCCAAAATTGGATTCCTGATCCAATCAAGAATTTTTTTATTTATTTGATCATTCTTTTTTCTTTTCGATAACCTACCCTACGTCTTCCTTGTACAATCATCTGATGAAGTATCATCTGACCACCTTCCAACTCCCATTAATCACAAACCCAAACAAACACTAGAAGTGAAATGGAAAAAGAAAGGAGTTAAGTTCTAAACTCCATTTTAATGATCTAATTTTCTTGGAAGACAAAGAAGTGTGATAAAGATGAGTCCCGGTATAAAAATAAAAGATATAATATTCCATCAAATTCAATATTTTAGGATTTGATTTGTTCTTTATTCGATATTCGATAGGACCCCGAAAAGAAAACGGAAAAATAAGAAGGAAAACTTTTCCATTCCTTTCCTTTGCTAGGAGTGGTGGGATCCTTGTTTGATCTTTATCTTCCCCCTTCTTAGATTAGTACGGGGCACATATATCAAAAGCTCAGTGTGCAATTTGAATGAAATAGATTTTTCAAATTCAAATTAGTAATTAGTAATTGAAGTTACACAAAATTGGAGCCAGAAAAAAAGATAATGGAATCTGGAAAAGTATTCTATTAGGTAGGGTAATTATGTTAAATTCATTTTGTATCGTACAAGAAACGAATCCCATTTGTGTATGTGCTCCCGAGAAAGATATGGTACTCTATTCCATTAGGGGGATCGGGAGCAATCGAAAAAACAGATCCAGTATCTCTTGGAATCCTGAATAGAATGCTACCAATAATTGTACTAATCGACATATGTTTTTCTCCCATCAATCGGTACTAGTTAAAGTAATGCAAATTTCCCTATTTGTTTGATGAGAAATGCGAAAGGAAAAAGGAAAGAAAAAAGAACTAAGGGGCGAATTTTTTTATTGAATCCGTCGGGACTGACGGGGCTCGAACCCGCAGCTTCCGCCTTGACAGGGCGGTGCTCTGACCAATTGAACTACAATCCCAGGAAAATAGGGGATATAGCAGAAAATGCGATTCTTTTTTATTCCTCCGTATCAGATATTTCTGAAGGACAGGGGAGTTATACCAGTTCATGGTAGATTGGCAAATTATTGGGCCGAGCTGGATTTGAACCAGCGTAGACATATTGCCAACGAATTTACAGTCCGTCCCCATTAACCGCTCGGGCATCGACCCAGCAAGAATCAATTTGAGGCTTATTGATAATCCACGATCAATTTTCTTTTGTAGTACCCTACACCCTACCCCCAGGGGAAGTCGAATCCCCGCTGCCTCCTTGAAAGAGAGATGTCCTGAACCACTAGACGATAGGGGCATACTTGCCCAACCGCCATCAGACTCTGATCATAGTATGAACAGTTTTGGAAATTGTCAATATAATGGAATGGTATGATTAGACCCGAGGGATCTTTCCGTTTTTGATGATTTCATAGCATTTTTGATTCGTCAATTCATATTCATGTTCATGAATCATTCATTCTAATCGCCATTCTATATTGAAATCTATTTATAGAAATCGATATTAATATATTATTTATATTAAATTTTATATTAAATAAAAATAATACGAAGGATAGGATTAGGATTCGTTCAGGGAGCGATTTGTCCGTCATAAAAGAAAAAGGGGGTTAAGTTCCATTTCTCCCACTTTCGTTCATTGGTTCAGTCATTGTTAAAATGAGATATGCCTATCTCTATCTCACACTACGCCAGGAAATTCATAAACGATAAATCTGGGAAGAGGAATCAAGAAGTTATCGAAAATCATTTTTTTCTCTAAGAATTTGGTTCAAGGGACAGGGAGAATCTCTTCATTACATGATTCGATGCAATATCTTGAA